TAGAGAATAGAAATAGAGGGTTTCTATAGATCCCTATCGTATACTCATACTAATACTCATATCATAATAGTATATACTATATGATAGTAATATGTAATATAAATAAAAACGAAATAAAGAATATAGAAATATTCTTCTATTCTATTACTATCTATTAATAATAGAATAGATCTAATAGATAATAGTAGATAATAGAAATATTTTGGTTGTGATTAATCGTTTGCTATATCAGTATGTATACGTACGTATTAGTTATCCTTTCTGTCATTTCGATAGAAGGATTTTAGCTACTAACGTAACGCAGTCAATTTCATTCGTTAGAACAGCTTCCATTGAGTCTCTGCACCTATCCCTTTTTTTTCTAAAAAAAAAAGATTTGGCTCAGGATTGCCCATTTTTAGTTCCAGGGTTTCTCTGAATTTGGAAGTTACCACTTAGCAGGTTTCCATACCAAGGCTCAATCCAATCAAGTCCGTAGCGTCTACCAATTTCGCCATATCCCCCTTTGCTTTGAGACAAGGATCCAGTTGGAATTCCATCCAACTCTTTAATTGATCGTGTGTCACTCTTGAATTCATTAGGTAATGATTCCTATATTGAAAAAGTGTATGCTGCTCTTTGATTTTTGGCCCACCCTCTATTCTATATTCTATCAGTTCATCTCTGTTGGATGAACCCTATTTGTTTCAATCCGAAATGATTCTATCATTGATGTATCCGCAATTCAATATGGATAGATATATCCCACATATATCTAGGGCTTTCCTACTCCTTCATTTTTGAAGTGCAACTTTAAATAGTGGAACGGTCAATTCTTTTTTTTTCGTCCTCTTGTGTATAATGATAGAATCAAAATTTTTCTCATTTTGAGTCACTGATTTCCATTATTCGAATCTAAATCAATAGAATATGATTCTCTTTTAACTATTTATCTATTAGGATTTAGAATATAGATAGTTTCGTTACGCGAAATTTAGATTTCTAGTATAGTTTTCTAGTTCCACGATTAGAATGATACCATTCTAATGTCTAATGATCATAAATGTATTATTCAAAATATGATTTGAATTTTTATCAAATAAAATGATCCTAATATTATTGAAGATTGAATTTCATATTTGATTTATTGTATTGATTTCATATTCATCATCATCATAATAGTAAGAATTTCAATTCTTTAATTCATAATTGAATTTCTATTTTCTAAATAGAGTCTAAAATCTAGAACTTCTAACTAAGAAATAGAATAGATTTCAATAATCAATAAATGAAATAAAAAAAGAAGAAGAATCAATAGGTAATAGTTAAGATCCGATAGTTTCCTTTATTCTGTATTCCTATACACTTTTGCTCTTCTATCGGCCCGCTTAGCTCAGAGGTTAGAGCATCGCATTTGTAATGCGATGGTCATCGGTTCGATTCCGGTAGCCGGCTTTTTTTTCTTTCCATGATTTAAAATCTCTGCTCTCGCTTTCTCTAAATGTTGGGTCACCGATCTATTATGTCATGGTAACTTTCAGCTATAGCTATGAATAAAAAAGTTGACTAGAACAATTAGATCTCTAAAGAAGGAATTGAAAAACGTAGCCTTCACTTGAATTTTCTATATATACAAAAAATCCGAATATTGATAAAATTTCTTTTATTCTATTCTGTTTTGTAGGACTTTAGTAGATTGATAGATTGAGTTTTGCTTTGCTGATCCTTTAGTTCAGTCTGAATTTAGATTTTTTTGTCAAATGAAAGTGAATCAAAAAGGAGTCTTTATATGTCTCGTTACCGAGGACCTCGTTTCAAAAAAATACGCCGGCTGGGGGCTTTACCGGGACTAACTAGTAAAAGACCCAGATCTAGAAGTGATCTTCAAACCCAATTGCGCTCTGGAAAAAGATCGCAATATCGTATTCGTTTAGAAGAGAAACAGAAATTGCGTTTTCATTATGGTCTGACAGAGCGACAATTACTTAAATATGTGCATATTGCTGGAAAAGCCAAAGGGTCAACAGGCCAGGTTTTACTACAACTACTTGAGATGCGTTTGGATAACATCCTTTTTCGATTAGGTATGGCTTCGACCATTCCTGGAGCCAGACAATTAGTTAACCATAGACACATTTTAGTTAATGGTCGTATAGTGGATATACCAAGTTATCGTTGCAAACCTCGAGATATTATTACTACGAAGGATAAAGAAAGATCAAAAGCTCTGATTCAAAATTCTCTTGTTTCATCCCCCCACGGGGAATTGCCAAACCATTTGACTATTGACTCCTTACAATATAAAGGATTTGTAAATCAAATAATAGATAGTAAATGGATCGGCCTGAAAATAAATGAGTTGTTGGTCGTAGAATATTATTCTCGTCAGACTTGATTCTAACGAAAAGAAGAATATTCATACAATTTTGACTCCTTTCACTAAAGTAAATAGAGTACCTTGTGCCCTGTCTCATTCACGTATTACAAAAGGATCAGCAATAGGATTCTTTTTCTTTTTTCT